CAAGAGCCTTGAGCCAATAAAAGACTGAGAAGATTGACTCAAGAATAAATTAATTTGGGGCTCCATTGTGGAATTTAGACCTAACCATTAGTTGTGAAGCGGTGGGAACGACGGAACCCGTGAATGCAGAAGAGAAGATTCTATTAAAAACGAATCCTAATGATTCATTGGGTGGGATGGCGGAACAAACCGGGGACAATTCTGAGAGGTCGAGTACTAACCCTACAACTAAATTAGACTATAGACTAGATATTGAAAGAGTAAATATTCGCCCGCGAAAGCTTTATTTTATTGGATTGCTCCATTTTACATTTTAATTTTAGTCAATCCGATACAATAATAATAATAAAAAGATTCGTAAAAAAAAAAGAAATAATAATAATATAGAAAAAGGGTTATATATCCAAACAAGATAAACAAATTTCGAATAGCTTATATGAAATCCATCTCAGAGAATCCCACGAGTCGGTGTATTATTCATTAATGTATGTATATCTTAAATGAAATATTTTTCTTTTATTGTAATGTAAAGCGTTTATCATTCGCGAGGAGCTGGATGAGAAGAAACTCTCATGTCCGGTTCTGTAGTAGAGATGGAATTGCGAAATAACCATCAACTATAACCCTAAAAGAACCAGATTCCGTAAACAACATAGAGGAAGAATGAAGGGAATCTCTTATCGAGGTAATCATATTTGTTTCGGCAAATATGCTCTTCAAGCACTTGAACCCGCTTGGATCACATCTAGACAAATAGAAGCGGGGCGACGAGCAATGACACGAAATGCACGCCGTGGTGGAAAAATATGGGTACGTATATTTCCAGACAAACCAGTTACAGTAAGACCTGCCGAAACGCGTATGGGATCTGGAAAAGGATCTCCCGAATATTGGGTAGCTGTCGTTAAACCAGGTAGAGTACTTTATGAAATAGGCGGAGTGGCAGAAAATATAGCCAGAAGGGCTATTTCAATAGCGGCGTCCAAAATGCCTATCCGAACTCAATTCATTATTTCGGGATAGAAATGTAGAACAAAAGGAAAGAGGTCTTTGGAATAAAAAAAATTACCGGTTTCTTTTTTTGGACAAAGACAAATAGTATTTCTTTTTTTTTATTCGCCCCTTTTGCATTGGCATTGAAATAACAGATTAAAAAATGAAAAAAATGATATGATTCAACCTCAGACCTATTTGAATGTAGCGGACAACAGCGGGGCCCGAGAATTAATGTGTATTCGAATTATAGGAGCTAGTAATCGCCGATATGCTCATATTGGTGACGTTATTGTTGCTGTGATCAAAGAAGCTGTACCAAATATGCCTTTAGAAAGATCAGAAGTGATCCGAGCTGTAATTGTACGTACTTGTAAAGAATTCAAACGCGACAACGGTATGATAATACGATATGATGACAATGCTGCAGTTGTGATTGATCAAGAAGGAAACCCAAAAGGAACTCGAATTTTTGGTGCGATTGCCCGAGAATTGAGACAATTAAATTTTACTAAAATAGTTTCATTAGCCCCCGAAGTATTATGAGATCGTGATATAGAAATAGATTTAAAGATCAATTTAACAGATTGTGTCTCACGTATATACCTTTAATAATTCATAAACATAAATAAATAGAAAAAAAGAACATGTATGTTTATTATATCCAAATTTGGAGGCACCAATAATTTTAGTTCATCATGGGTAGGGACATTATTGCTGACATAATAACCTCTATACGAAATGCTGACATTAATAGAAAAGGAACGGTTCGAATAGTATCTACTAACATCGCCGAAAACATTGTTAAAATACTTTTACGGGAAGGTTTTATCGAAAACGTGCGAAAACACCGGGAAAACAAAAAATCTTTTTTGGTTTTAACCCTGCAACATAGAAGAAATAGGAAAGGGCCCTATAGAGCTCTTTTAAATTTAAAACGGATTAGCCGACCGGGTCTCCGAATCTATTCGAATTACCAGCGCATTCCTAGAATTTTGGGTGGGATAGGGATTGTAATTCTTTCTACTTCTCGAGGTATAATGACCGGCCGGGAGGCGCGACTAGAAGGAATCGGCGGAGAAATTTTGTGTTATATATGGTAATTCTTTTAATATTCGACTTAAATCCGAAACTTCTTTTCTTATTTGTGAAAAAACAGAGAAAGGACGAGTTATCTAATATCACCCCGCCTCTATTAGTGGATACTTCAAAAGGATGGAATAAAAGAACAAAACAAAACGGGTTTTAAGTACTTAAAAATTTCCCAGCGGTATAGTTTAGATAAAGAAGATCTGTTATGTTTCAGGAAGAAGATTCGACATAGTTTTATACGGATACCCGCCCGCCGAGGGATACAATCCAAATTGCCGTAAATCGTTATGATTCAATCAGAGGGTGGATAATTTATCGACTCCGCAACAAGCAACAAAAACTCGAATGATTGGGCGGTTTTTCAATTTCAGGATTCGGGGATACAATTCGAGGTTCCAAATTTCAAGAAACTTAT